GGCTGGATTATTCGTAACTGCTTATTTACAATACAGGCGTGGTGATCAGTTGGACCTTTGATTAATTAACACCTTTTTTTTTGACCTCCTCTTTTCTTTAATCCACAGGAGGTCAAATTCAGATTGCTGTTCCATTTTTTTCGTAAAATTTGCATTCTCGACCTAACAATAACAAAACACAAATGGAATCACGCTCTGTAGGATTTGAACCTACGACATTGGGTTTTGGAGACCCACGTTCTACCGAGCTGAACTAAGAGCGCTTTCTTATTGCTTATTTTGCTTATTGCAAAAAAAGAAAACAGTAAGGAAAAATCTTTTTTAACTCCAATAGATCTTGAATTCCTATACTATATATAATATATAATATAAGGAAAAATCTTTTTTAACTCCAATAGATCTTGAATTCCTATACTATATATAATATATAATATATATTATAGGTATGTCCAATTGGAATTGATCCTTCGTTATTGCTCAAAGGCAAAGTAATAGGTAGGGATGACAGGATTTGAACCCGTGACATTTTGTACCCAAAACAAACGCGCTACCAAGCTGCGCTACATCCCTTTCAATTGGTCTACAATGTCATTGTAGAGAATCCCCGCTTTGTTTTCCACATACTTATTTCATTTTCTCCGTTCCGTTGATATACACGATTTTTTTTGCCATTTCTTCTTTTTTTTCTCATTTCACATATGATATAACATATATTATAACATATAATAATACTAAACTTCTATATATATGAAAAAAATATGAAACCCGCCGTAAATTTCGCGGGTGCCTGCACGGAAAAGGACGTTTTTTGTTTTTTTTTTTTAATTGATCTATGAAATTGTTGTACGTTTCAATTTTAATTAAGAATTTCGCGTACAAAACAAACTCGAGTGACCTTTAATTAACTTGATATATATCTCTTGATCATATACGGAATACCCTTATATATTACAATAAACATTATTTATTACAATAGAGAAGGAGGATTTGAAATGCGAGATTTAAAAACATATCTATCCGTGGCACCGGTACTAAGTACTCTATGGTTCGGGTCTTTAGCGGGTCTATTGATAGAGATTAATCGTTTTTTCCCAGATGCGTTAACATTCCCCTTTTTTTCATTCTAGTTATTAACACGGGGGTGGGTAAGGAAGATTAGAGATACAGTTAAATATCTGTGACTACAAATCCCCTCCTCTTTTTTTTTTTAGAATTCGAAAAAGTTAGAAAAGAGAAAGAATAAAAGCAGATTCAATCTCAGTGAAATGGGGAACTCGGGCTCTGGCTTTAGTTTCAATTAAATTCATTTCAATTCAATTAAGAGAACGGAAGTGGAAACAATTAAATTCATTTCAATTCAATTAAGAGAACGGAAGTGGAAACATGGTTAGGACAAGAGTATCATACAAGATTACATATTGTACTGAAATTCTAATCTAAACTTCTAATCTAATCGAAATATAGGTTCAAATTCTTGTATTACTTATTATTACTATTAGTATATTGGTTGCAACGAAATCTTTCATAATTGGATTTCAAAAAATTATTTTTTTCATAATTGGATTTCAAAAAATTATTTTTTTCTTTTGGAAAATAGAAGAGTTGAGTGAATAAAAAACCAAAGGAGGCTCATGGCCAAGGGTAAAGATGTCCGAGTAAAGGTTCTTTTGGAATGTACTAGTTGTGTTCGAAACAGTGTTAATAAAAAATCAAGAGGCATTTCCAGATATATTACTCAAAAGAACCGACACAATACGCCTAGTCGATTGGAATTGAAAAAATTCTGTCCTTATTGTTACAAACATACGGTTCATGGGGAGATAAAGAAATAGATGGCACTTGCATATGGCTTTGATTTTATAAAGAATATGAAAAATGACATATTAACACATTTTTTTTAATATTAAAATAGAATATGTTAATATATATATCCATTAATTATATATCTTAATATAAATTGTAATAAAAAAAATCCTATTTCTTAATTCTAAATTATTATCATTTTTGATCCGATTGAACGAACTAGGATTTTCGAACTAAGGAATAAAAAACCATGGATAAATCCAAGCGACTTTTTCTTAAGTCTACGCGATCTTTTCGTAGGCCGTTGCCCCCGATTCGATCGGGGGATCGAATTGATTATAGAAACATGAGTTTAATTAGTCGATTTATTAGTGAACAAGGAAAAATATTATCTAGACGGGTGAATAGATTGACTTTAAAACAACAACGATTAATTACTATTGCTATAAAACAAGCTCGTATTTTATCTTTGTTACCTTTTCTTAATAATGAAAAACAATTTGAAAAGGGCGAGTTGGTCCCTAAAACTACTGGTCTTAGAACCAGAAAAAAATAGATTTACTCTATCAATTGAATCCAAATTCTAATTCGAACTCAAACGTGGATTTATTTTTTGTTCGAAAAATCCGAAAATCCCGAGTGGAGTGTTGTAATAAAAAAAGAAAATTGGGGAAGAATAAAAACTCTTTTTTTATTGAATCTTTTTACTCCGTTTGATTACTTGATCATATTATCATCATATTTTATCGTATAAATTTCTATTCTACCTTCCTGGAATTCTTTCTCCGGGGAATTCTATCTAAAACATTCTGATGGATTCCTCCCAATCTCCTTATTTTATGATGTCATTGGAAATCATGTAAAGACAATTCTTATTTAATATAGCTAGTTGTGCAAGTATTTTACGACTAAGAAGTAACTGTTTTTTGTACAGATTGTTTATAAGATCACTATAACTATAGAATACCCCTATCTCGCGAATTGCTGCATTTATCCGCGTGATCCATAAACGACGAAAATTTCTTTTTTGCCTATCTCTATCCCGATGGGCCGAAACCAAAGCTTTTATTTTTTGTTGAATAATAGTTCGAGTAAGTCTTGAATGAGCCCCGCGAAAGCTTGATGCGAATAAACGGATTTTTGTTCTACGTCTCCGAGCTATATATCCTCGTCTAATTCTGGTCATTGAATAAACAAAACTTTAAACTTTGATGAATAACTAATTGATTTTTTTTCAGTTATTCTTTTCTCCTTTCTATAATAACAAAACGGATTCTTCCAATGTATAAAATAATAATTCCAACGGCTTTTGCTACTATAACCTTCCCAACCACGATTTTTTCTTTTTTTTCTAGGTATTATTTCACCTCGAAATAAGAAATTGTATTGATACTAGATATCAAACAAAAATATAATAAAAAAAGATTAATATAGAAATCAATAAATATAATAAAAAAAGATTAATATAGAAATGAATAAAGAAATAGTGGGTTCCATCGTTTCTATGGTTACTTTTTAAACGGTGAGGTCTTCTCTATACACCGGAGCCCCTCCTTCATTTGATCATTTAATCAATGCTATTATTAACTTGTACAGTTCATACTCTTAGGCTCTACCTATGACTTATCCAGTAATAGGTCTTTCACAGTGAGATCTATTTATACAGTAACGATATTTAATTATGAAGATTAGCCGATTAGCTGACCCTCTTAGTCCGTTCTTGCAAGAATAGAGGCATCATTTTTGGCCTTTTAATTTAAATAAGATTTCCCCTGCTTAACGTAAAATCTTTGTTACTAATGGGTAATTCTTTTTTATGAAAATTGAGGTGATTTCATTTGCACCAACGTAAACCAGAAATTTGCTACACAATCGAAGGATATGATAGATCTTTTTTCGTTTTTTTTTTAGATAGTGAAGGGGGTTCGTTCCTCCATTCTATCCTCTTTATCCGTACTGATCACAAATAATGGAAAAATTTTTCCGTTCTTTTGTCTCAGCTAACGAGTCGCACATACACCCTAGTACACGTTCCTCGACGCTGAGGACATCCCGCAAGAGCAGGAGATTTGGTGACATTTCTGATTGGCTGTCTTGTGTTTCTAATAAGTTGTTTAATTGTTGGCATGTTGAAGTGTATGCATAATGGGCTGGTTTAGATCGATCCTAACCGGATGATTATGAATTCTATTTATATTAATAAAATATTAAAATAAAATATAATAAATATTATTCTATTAATAATAACAGATATCAGAAACAGAATATAAAACCCCGATAAGAAAAATGTGATTTGCGTGAAATTCCTGCTATTTTTTGATTTTTTATGCAACTGCTACAAGATCAACAATTCCATGAGCTTGGGCTTCTGTTGCCGACATAAAAACATCCCTCTCCATGTCTTCGGATACAACCCATAAAGGTTTGCCCGTTCTTTGTGCATAAACCCTTGTGAGGATTTCGCGCAATTTCAGTAGTTCTTCTGCTTCCAGGACAAATTCTCCTATTTGTGCCTCATAAAAACCAGCAATAGGTTGATGGATCATTACCCTGATGATATAAGATGTTACTCTAGCTCGTATGATAAGTCGACGAAAAGAGATACAGAATAATAAGAAAAAAGGATCGAATTGACCAACCGTACAGGCATTGTTTCCACATTGCATACGGCTCCATAATAGAAATTTACTTTTACCTTTCATCGAAGAAAAATCTAGAGTTTCTCCGGCCTAGATTGGTAAATGATCCAATAACCACCCTTCCCTTGGTAGGAAAAAAAATACTATGGTGGCTCCGTTGCTTTATTTCGTCGGTGATTTAGCAATCCCAAAGTTTCTTTTTTTTTCAAATAAAAAATTTTGAATAGAATCTTGTTTTTTTTTTTCGTACTCTTTCATAACAGAAAATCGAGTGTGAAAACAAAAAAGAAAATCGAGTGTGAAAACAAAAAAGTTTGTGACGCTGAAATAGGTCTTCCCAATAGATACGACAAAATCGGAAATACCTTTTATCTCAATCTCATACTACTCTTTCGATACATAATCTAATAAAAAAAAATTATTGTTTTATATCGAATTTAAAAAGCCATGCTATTATTACTTAATATTCATATTTCATATGGCAAATGGCGAAGGCATAGTTTTTTTTCTTTCAAACAAAAAACCCATTGGCGCCAAGCGTGAGGGAATGCTAGACGTTTGGTAATTTTTCCTCCGACCAGGATAAAAGATCCCATTGAAGCGGCTAATCCCATGCATACTGTCTGTACATCTGGTCGCACAAATTGCATAGTATCATAAATAGCTATTCCGGGTATTACCCATCCGCCAGGAGAGTTTATAAACAAATACAAATCTTTGGTCTCACTCTCTATACTGAGATATACCATAAGACCAATAAGTTGATTTGAGATTTCGCTATCAACATCTTGGCCTAAAAAAAGTAATCTTTCTCGATAAAGTCGGTTGATTAGGATAAAATTCTATCCCCTAGGAGCCGTACATGCACCTTTTGATGCATACGGTTCAACAAAAATCGCGAAAAAAGAATCAATGTGTAGATTCCAGCCCTCGCTTTTTTGATAGTAAGTTGAGTACTTTCTAACTTTTCTTTTCAAGAAAGATGAGTTTTGACCCCTTTGTCTATAAAACAAATTCATTAAATTGATCAAACTAACTTCTCATTGATGTATTCTTTCATCGAGATCCAATTCAAATCGCGATGGCATTTTCTTGTTCCTGAATGGTTTTTTTTTCAATTCTTTTAGGTTTGTGCTCTACTCCGAGTAAAAATCTGCCCGATTTTAATTTGCACGTATAGGGCAAATTCCCCCAATACCTTGTCTTTTTGCTACAACTTCCAATTGATTTCGTTCCGTCAAATACAAATATTTGACGTATGCATCATATTTTTCGATTGAGTATGATTAACAGTATGCATCATATTTTTCGATTGAGTATGATTAACAGTTTGAAATTACTTCTTACTTAGAAATAGAATATGATACAAATAGTAAGCATAGATATATTACCAATTGGATTTTTCTAAACGGAGCCTGGATACTTCATTTTATTGGTTATTGATCCAAATAAGCCAACCATAAATTATTCTAATTGATAATATTAATCTGGATACCTCCAAAGCGTAGATCTAATTGCACTTCATTGTCATTGGATTTCACGCTCCAAATTCCAAATTTTTGATGATTTAATCAATCTTTCTTGGGCGAAACAGAGGATATCCCAATCGGAGGAGAGAACGGGTAAATCCCATATGACCCAATATATCGGACAAGTCGCACTATACGTCAATCCAAAAAAAATCGTCCTCCCAACTATTTCGAAAAGGGACTCTTGGAACACCAATAGGCATTAAAGGAAAGAAAAAAGTAAGTATTCTATTTCACTTTGATGTGAAAGCGTATAATTTATTGTCTTAATAATATTAGCATTTAATAATATTAGCCTTTAATTATAATATATTAATTATAATATATTATATTAAATTTATATTAATAAATTTAATTCTATTTAATGTGTAAATTCGATAAGTTTATAAAAATAAATAAAGGAAAAAAAAAATAAAGTCAAATTCTTACGAATAGGTCTTTTGAATGATAAACAAATCTGTATGCAAGTGCTCATCTAAACTGGGGTCAACCCCCATTGCGTATTGGTACTTATCGGATATAGAATAGATCTGCTTCTCTTTGTTCCTACAAACCGAATTATTACTAAAAGAATAGAAAAAATATTAACCCTTTCTCTGAGAGAATTCACTGAAAAGGAGAGGTCCATAACATAGTTTTTCCAGTGCAATAAAGTTACATAGTGTCTAGTTTTCGTTGATAAAGAGGTATTTCCATGGGTTTGCCTTGGTATCGTGTTCATACTGTTGTATTGAATGATCCCGGTCGTTTACTGTCTGTCCATATAATGCATACTGCTTTGGTTGCTGGTTGGGCTGGTTCGATGGCTTTATATGAATTAGCCGTTTTTGATCCCTCTGACCCTGTTCTCGATCCTATGTGGAGACAGGGTATGTTCGTTATACCCTTCATGACTCGTTTAGGAATAACAAATTCTTGGGGCGGTTGGAGTATCACAGGAGGAACTATAACGAATCCGGGTCTTTGGAGTTATGAAGGTGTGGCCGGCGCACACATTGTGTTTTCTGGCTTGTGCTTTTTAGCAGCTATCTGGCATTGGGTGTATTGGGATCTAGAAATATTTTGTGATGAACGTACAGGAAAACCCTCTTTGGATTTGCCCAAGATCTTTGGAATTCATTTATTTCTTTCAGGGGTGGCTTGTTTTGGGTTTGGCGCTTTTCATGTAACCGGATTGTATGGTCCTGGAATATGGGTGTCCGATCCTTATGGACTAACCGGAAAGATACAAGCTGTAAATCCGGCGTGGGGTGTGGAAGGTTTTGATCCTTTTGTTTCGGGGGGAATAGCCTCTCATCATATTGCAGCAGGAACCTTGGGCATATTAGCGGGTCTATTCCATCTTAGTGTCCGTCCACCTCAACGTCTATACAAAGGATTACGTATGGGAAATATTGAAACCGTACTTTCCAGTAGTATTGCTGCTGTCTTTTTTGCAGCTTTTGTTGTTGCTGGAACTATGTGGTATGGTTCAGCAACTACCCCGATTGAATTATTTGGTCCCACTCGTTATCAATGGGATCAAGGATATTTTCAGCAAGAAATATACCGAAGAGTTGGTACTGGGCTAGCCGAAAATCAAAGTTTATCCGAAGCTTGGTCTAAAATTCCTGAAAAATTAGCCTTTTATGATTACATCGGCAATAATCCGGCAAAAGGCGGATTGTTCAGGGCAGGCTCAATGGACAACGGGGATGGAATAGCTGTTGGGTGGTTAGGACATCCTATCTTTAGAGATAAAGAAGGACGCGAACTTTTTGTACGTCGTATGCCTACGTTTTTTGAAACCTTTCCCGTTGTTTTGGTAGATGGAGACGGAATTGTTAGAGCCGATGTTCCTTTTCGAAGGGCAGAATCGAAGTATAGTGTCGAACAAGTAGGTGTAACTGTTGAGTTCTATGGTGGCGAACTAAATGGGGTTAGTTATAGCGACCCGGCTACTGTGAAAAAATATGCTAGACGCGCTCAATTGGGTGAAATTTTTGAATTAGATCGTGCTACTTTAAAATCCGATGGTGTTTTTCGTAGCAGTCCGAGGGGTTGGTTTACTTTTGGACATGCTTCGTTTGCTCTGCTTTTCTTCTTCGGACACATTTGGCACGGTGCTCGAACCTTGTTCAGAGATGTTTTTGCTGGTATTGATCCGGATTTAGACGCTCAAGTGGAATTTGGAGCATTCCAAAAACTTGGAGATCCAACTACAAAAAGACAAGTAGTTTGATACAAGATTGATTTCTTACCTTTTGCCTCTATATACACATATATAAGGTACTGGAAACGTCTTGATTTGAATCGCTGCCTTTTCTTTGAATCTTGCTCTTTTTTATTCAAGGGACAGTCCCAAATCCAAATAAACAGGTATGGAAGCTATAATTGTAAACCACGATCGAATCTATGGAAGCATTGGTTTATACATTTCTCTTAGTCTCGACTCTAGGAATAATTTTTTTCGCTATCTTTTTTCGAGAACCGCCTAAAGTTCCAACTAAAAAGGTGAAATGATTTTTCATTATCTTAATTGAAGTAAAGAGCCTCCCAATATTGGGAGGCTCCTTACTTCAATTAGTCTCCGTGTTCTTCGAACGGATCCCTTAGTTGTTGAGAAGGTTGCCCAAAAGCAGTATATAAGGCATACCCGGTAAAACTTACAAGTAAACCAGATATAGAGATGGCGACTAGAGTTGCTGTTTCCATTATTATATAATTTCAAGATCACAATGGATCTATTTCAAGATCACAATGGATCTATGATAAAATCATTTATTTACAACGGAATGGTATACAAAGTCAACAGATCTCAATTAATACAAAATAGGATTTATGGTATGGCTACACAAAGCATTGAGGATAGTTCTAGATCTGGTCCAAGACGAACTATTGTAGGGGATTTATTAAAACCATTGAATTCGGAATATGGTAAAGTTGCTCCTGGATGGGGAACTACTCCTTTGATGGGTGTTGCAATGGCTTTATTTGCGGTATTCCTATCTATTATTTTGGAGATTTATAATTCCTCCGTTTTACTGGATGGAATTTCAATGAATTAGATTTACAAGAACTACTAAGTCCTAACTTTTCAATACAAAGTGAAGCTTTTGGATCTCGGATTTTTTTTTAGCCCATTTTTTTTTAGCCCATTCTATGGTAGTTCGATCGTGGAATTTCTTTCTTTCTTTATTTCTGGAATATGAGTGTGCGGCTTGTTATAATGGATCCTATTGATAGTATAGAGTAAAAGGTCTGTCATCTTATCTTGATAGAGATGGTTTTTTACCTCGTCAGATATTTATTCTAGTATCTGGAGCACGAAATATATGAAATAGATTACAAAGTATTAGGACTATGATTCATACTTAATATTCAGACCTCGCGACCGGACTACAAAAAATTTCAAATAGTTAGGAAGTATAAATTGAAAGATTTTTCTTCTTTCAAACTCTTTGTCTATGCTTATTTTGATTAAAAGACAAACCTTTCTCCTTTCTTTGGATTTTTAGTCATTATATTAAATAAGTGATGAAACAACGGTTCTTACTCAGGGAATCCTTGGGTTTTGTTTGAAGGTTTTATTGAATCATCGTGGTTCTAGTATGAATCTGAGGTTTCAATTGATTTATAGGATCTTAACAAGAAAATTCCCATCAATCAATAATAAAGAAAACAACAATAAGTCTGCATTACATACAAATAAAAATACCAAATCACGGAAAAGAAAAATGGGTAAATTAAATAGAAGAGTCAAGAGGCCGGTAACGATTAACATCAAGCGATAAATGAGCCGACTTGATATTTTGGCATTATAACTACAAAGAATAATTTTAGGATTTTTCTTTTTTCTATCGTCATCTTCAGAGATGGTTGTTAAATCATAGGATTAAGAAGTTTCTCTAATACATATCTGTTTCAACTAGTATTTCTGTTTGAGCTGTACGAGATGAAATTCTCATATACAGTTCTCAGAGGGGGAGTCCTTTTGGTTTACCTATCTCAATAAAGTATATGATTGGTTCGAAGAACGTCTCGAGATTC